TTTTTTATACTAGTATTAAAAATAACGGTTTATAAACTTAATATTATAATAATGGCTTCCTTTTAACTATATAAATAATTTATATTAATATAATCATTTATTATATAATATATTTATAAAAAATGGGTATTTATTTATAAACCAAATAGTCTTATATTTAAAAGAAAAAAATATTTATATATATATAAATAATTTATATTAAATATATATAATTATATTAATTATAATTTAAACATATAATTATATATAAATAATTTATATAAATTATATATATATATATATATATATATATACACACTTAAATTAATTAATTTTATATATTAATAATAATAATAATTTTTATATAAATAAATAATATAATTAATTAATATATATTTATAATAAATAATTAATTGTTTTTATAAATTAATTAATAATAAAAAAAAAAAAAAATAGGGGAAATTATGAGGAGAATTGTACTAAAATTATTTATTAAATTTTAATTATTATAATAATAAAATTTTATATTAATTTAAATATTTTTTATATTATTATATAATAAATTTATTTAAATTTATTATTACAAAATTTAGGTTATTAATATTATTTTATTCTAGTTAAATATTTTATTTATATTTTATTTTACATGTAAATTTTTGTGTGAATTATTATTAATTTTAAAAATAAATAATTATAAACTATTCGCAGTAATTAATATTAATTATAAAAGAAATTTTGAATTAGTAATAATATATAGTATTGGTAAAATTTGTGCCAGCTACTGCGGTTATACAAATGATGCAAATAAAAATTTTTAGTATTAGTTAAATTGTGTTTATTTAATATATTCATAAATTTATTAGGTGAAATTTTTAAATTTATTTATTATTAATTATTAATTAATTTAAGCTATAAAAATTTTATAATAAACTAGGATTAGATACCCTATTATTAAAATTAAATAATTAAAATGCTAAAGTAGTATTAGTTATATTCTTAAAATTTAAAGAATTTGGCGGTGTTTTAGTCTATTTAGAGGAATCTGTTCTGTTATTGATAATCCACGTTGGACCTAACTTAATTTTGTTTTCAATTTGTATATCGCCGTCATCAGAATATATTATAAGATTAATAATTTTCTAAATATTTTATTAAATAAAATGTCAGGTCAAGGTGCAGTTTATGGTTAAGTAGAAATGGATTACAATAAAATTATTTAAACGGATTATTTTTTGAAATAAAAATATGAAGGTGGATTTAATAGTAATATAAAATAGATTATTTATATGATTAAAGCTCTAAAACATGCACACATCGCCCGTCGCTCTCATTTTTAAAATGAGATAAGTCGTAACATAGTAGATGTACTGGAAAGTGTATCTAGAATGACAATTTAAAGCTTAATTAGTAAAGCATTTCATTTACATTGAAAAGAAATTTGTGCAATTCAATTTAAATTGATAATATTTATTTATTAATTTGTTTTTTTTTATTAAATTATTAATAAAAATAATTTTAATGATTTTAGTTTTAGTAATGTATAATGAATCAATAATTTTAATTATAGTGTATTAGTATTGTAAAAGAATATTGAAATAATTTGAAAAATTTTTATTTAAAAAGAAAATTTTATTTATTGTACCTTGTGTATCAGGGTTTATTAAATAATAAATTATTATATTAATTTTTCTCGAATTTTAAAGATTTAATTGTATAAAAAAGTTATTGTAGAATAACTATTTTGAATATATAATTAGAAATGAAATGTTAATCGTTTTAAAATATATCTAGTTTTTTAAGAAATAAATTTAATTTAGTTTATTTATTTTATTAATTTAATTTTTTAATTTAATAAATAAATAAAATAATATTTTAAGGGATAAGCTTTAAAATAAATTTTTATATTTTTAATAATTAAAAAATAAATATAAGCTTAAAAATAGCTATTATTAATAAATTTGTTATAATTTATTTTTTATTTAAAATTATTTATTTTTAAATTAAATTTTTTATTAAAATATAATTTTTAATTAGTTAAAATTATAAATTATGATAAAATTAGTATATAAATTTATATAATGTAGTTAGTTTGATAGGTTTAAATGAAGAATTCGGCAAATTAAATATGTTCACCTGTTTAACAAAAACATGTCTTTTTGATTTATATATAAAGTCTAGCCTGCCCACTGAAATTTAAAGGGCCGCGGTATTTTGACCGTGCGAAGGTAGCATAATCAATAGTCTTTTAATTGAAGGCTGGTATGAATGGTTGAATGAGATATATACTGTTTTTTTTAAATTTTTATAGAACTTTATTTTTTAATTAAAAAGTTAAAATATAATTAAAGGACGAGAAGACCCTATAGATCTTTATTTTTATAAATTATAAATTATAAAGAATATTAAAATTTATATTTTTGATAAAATTTTATTGGGGTGGTATTAAAATTTAATAAACTTTTATTTGTTATTTACATTGATTTATGAGTTTGAGGTCCTATATTATGGATTAAAAAATTAAGTTACCTTAGGGATAACAGCGTAATTTTTTTAGAGAGTTCATATCGATAAAAAAGATTGCGACCTCGATGTTGGATTAAGAGTTATTTTTAGGTGTAGAAGTTTAAAGTTTAGGTCTGTTCGACCTTTGAATTCTTACATGATCTGAGTTCAAACCGGCGTAAGCCAGGTTGGTTTCTATCCTTAATTAATTATTATATTGTAGTACGAAAGGACCTAATATAAAAAATATAATTTTAATTTATTTGAAAATTAATAATTTTGTTTACTATTTTGGCAGATTAGTGCAATAAATTTAGAATTTATAAATATAATTTTTAATTATAAATAGTATTGTTTATATATGATTTAATTTTACCTTTAATTGGAAGATTATTATTAGTTATTTGTGTTATAGTAGGAGTTGCTTTTTTAACTTTACTTGAACGTAAAGTTTTGGGTTATATTCAAATTCGTAAAGGACCAAATAAAGTAGGGTTTAACGGATTGTTACAGCCTTTTAGTGATGCTGTAAAATTATTTACTAAAGAACAAACATATCCTTTAGTGTCTAATTATATTTCTTATTATTTTTCTCCAGTATTTTCGTTATTTTTATCTTTATTAATTTGAATGTGTATCCCTTATTTAATTAAATTATATTCTTTTAATTTAGGAGTGTTATTTTTTTTATGTTGTACTAGATTAGGGGTGTATACTGTTATAATTGCTGGTTGATCTTCAAATTCAAATTATGCTTTATTAGGAGGACTACGAGCAGTAGCTCAAACAATTTCTTATGAAGTTAGTTTAGCTTTAATTTTATTAAGTTTTATTTTTTTAATTGGTAATTATAATTTTATAAATTTTTATAATTATCAATCTTATATTTGATTTATTTTTTTTTGTTTTCCTTTAGGGTTAGTTTGATTAGCTTCTTGTTTAGCTGAAACTAATCGTACTCCTTTTGATTTTGCGGAAGGGGAATCGGAATTAGTATCTGGGTTTAATGTTGAATATAGAAGAGGAGGGTTTGCATTAATTTTTTTAGCCGAGTATTCAAGAATTTTATTTATGAGAATATTATTTGTTGTTATTTTTTTAGGGGGTGATATTTATAGATTATTATTTTTTTTTAAATTAACTTTTATTTCATTTATTTTTATTTGAGTTCGAGGAACTTTACCTCGATTTCGGTATGATAAATTAATGTATTTAGCATGAAAAAGTTTTTTGCCTCTTTCTTTAAACTATTTATTTTTTTTCGTAGGGTTTAAAATTTTTTTAATTTCTTTATTATTTTAATGAATAATTTTTAGTATAAAATTAATAGAAAGGATTAACTTCTTTCTTATGTTTTCAAGACATATGCTATAAAAGCTTATTAATTAATTTAATAATTTATCTCAATACTTAGCTACTAAAGGATTAATAATAAAGTATGAAAAATATAAGACTGTAAGAATTTGACCAGTTAAAATATATGGGTCTTCTACAGGTCGAGCTCCAATTCAAGTTAATAATGATGCAACAATTACTATATTTCAATATAAAATTTGATTTAATGGATAAAATTGTAACCCTCGAAACTTACTTGAATGAGTGAAAGGTAAAATTAATAAAATTGCAATAGATAAAACTAAAGCAATTACTCCTCCTAATTTATTAGGAATTGATCGTAAAATAGCATAGGCAAATAAAAAATATCATTCAGGTTGAATATGAACTGGTGTAACTAAAGGATTAGCAGGAATAAAATTTTCTGGGTCTATTAGTAAATAATTAAATTTTCAAATAAATGCTACTAAAATTCATAAAAATACAATAAATCCAAAAATATCCTTATAAATAAAATAAGGATGGAAAGGAATTTTATCAACATTTCTATTTAATCCAAGGGGATTGTTTGATCCTGTTTGATGTAAAAATAATAAATGAATTATTATTAATGCCAAAATAATAAATGGGAAAATAAAATGAAATGTGAAAAATCGAGTTAAAGTAGCATTATCAACAGCAAATCCTCCTCAAATTCATTGTACTAAATCTATTCCTAAGTAAGGAACAGCTGATAATAAATTAGTAATTACTGTAGCTCCTCAAAATGATATTTGTCCTCAAGGTAAAACGTATCCTAAAAATCCTGTTGCTATAGTTAAAAATAAAATAATTACTCCAGTATTTCATGTTATATGATATAAATATGATTCATAATATACTCCCCGTCCAACATGAATAAATAAACAAGCAAAAAAAAATGAAGCCCCATTTGCATGGCAAATTCGTAAGAATCATCCATTATTTACGTCTCGACAAATATGGTTAACTCTATTAAAGGCAGTTTCAATATCAGCAGCATAATGTATAGCTAAAAATAATCCTGTTAAAATTTGAATTATTAAACATAATCCTAATAATGATCCAAAATTTCATCATGCTGAAATATTAGATGGGGCTGGTAAGTCTACTAATGCATTATTAGCAATACTAATTAAAGGGTGATTTTTTCGAATTGGTTTAAACATTAATTTATTGGTCGTAAAGGACCATAAAATTTTTTAGTAATTTTTACAGTTACTAATAAAGTTAAAAATAAATAGTTAATTAAAAGTAATGTAATTAGATTAGTTGGAAAATTATATATTTTATTTAATGATAAAATATTTTCGTTAATTAAATTATTTATGTTAGATAATTTTTCTATTTCTATATTTATAATAAATTGTTCAATTAATGATTTGTCAATAAAAAAAAATAAAATACTAAAAATAGAAAAAATAATTAAACTAATTATTGTCAATCTAAATGATATAGAAAATATTTCATTTGAAGATAAAGATGTTACATAAATAAATAAAATTAATATTCCTCCTAAAAAAATTAAAAATAATACATATGAAAATCAAAATGTTTTTACATAGATTCTAGTAATTAAACAAGTTAAAAAAGTTTGGATTAATAATATTAATCCTATTGATAAGGGGTGTTTTATTTGTATAAAAATAAATCTTATAATTAAACATAATGTTATAATAATTAATTTTGTAATATCAAGAAATAGTTTATTTAAAATATTAACTTTGGGAGTTAGTGAAAAAGAAATTTCTTTTTTCTTGAAGTTTAAAAAGAATTATATCTTAATTTTAGTTTACAAGACTAATGTTTTATGTTAAACTATTTAAACTAATTAAATTAATGGCAAATATGTATTTATTATTTATTTTATCAATAATTATATTTATTTTTGGGTGTTTGGTATTTGTATCTAATCGAAAGCATTTATTATCTACTTTATTAAGATTAGAATTTATAGTATTAAGATTATTTATTTTTTTATTTTTTTATTTAAATTTTATAAATTATGAGCTTTATTTTAGAATATTTTTTTTAACCTTCTGTGTATGTGAAGGAGTTTTAGGTCTTTCAATTTTAGTTTCAATAATTCGAACTCATGGTAATGATTATTTTCAAAGATTTTCTATTTTACAATGTTAAAGTTTGTATTTATATTAATTTTTATAGTTCCTCTTTCTTTTTTAAAAAGTAATTATTGAACGGTTCAAAATTTATTATTTTTTTTTACTTTTCTTTTTATGATTAATTTTAGTTCTTTAAATTATTTTAATTATATTTCTTATTATTTTGGGTTGGATATAATTTCATTTGGGTTAATTTTATTAAGATTTTGAATTTGTGGATTAATGTTAATGGCTAGTGAAAAAGTTTATAGATATAATAATTATAAAAATTTATTTATTTTTATAATTTTGTTTTTATTAATAATATTAGTATTAACTTTTAGTTCAATAAGAGTATTTATATTTTATTTATTTTTTGAAGCTAGTTTAATTCCAACTTTATTTTTAATTTTAGGCTGAGGGTATCAGCCTGAGCGTTTACAAGCAGGAGTATATTTATTATTTTATACTTTGTTAGCTTCTTTACCTTTATTAGTAGGTATTTTTTATATTTTAGATATTAATAATACTTTGTCTTTTACTTTATTACTAAATTTTAGTTTTATAGATTTAAATTTATTATATTTATCGTTAATTTTTGCTTTTTTAGTAAAGATACCAATATTTTTAGTTCATTTATGATTACCAAAGGCTCATGTTGAAGCCCCTGTTTCAGGTTCTATAATTTTAGCAGGTATTTTATTAAAGTTAGGGGGGTATGGTTTGTTACGAATGTTTTCTTTATTACAAATAAGTGGTGTAAAGTATAATTATTGATGAATTAGAATTAGTTTAGTTGGAGGAGTATTAATTAGATTGATTTGTTTACGTCAAACAGATTTGAAGGCTTTGATTGCTTATTCATCTGTCGCTCATATGGGAATTGTATTAAGTGGGTTGTTAACTTTAACTTATTGAGGATTAACTGGTTCTTATGCTTTAATAATTGCTCATGGTCTTTGTTCTTCAGGACTCTTTTGTTTAGCTAATATCTCTTATGAGCGAATAGGAAGACGAAGTTTATTAATTAATAAGGGGCTTTTAAACTTTATGCCAACATTAAGATTATGATGATTTTTATTATGTTCTGGTAATATGGCTGCTCCTCCTACATTAAATTTATTAGGAGAAATTTCTTTATTAAATAGAATTGTTGCTTGATCATGAGTAACTATAATTATATTAACCTTTTTATCTTTTTTTAGAGCTGCTTATTCTTTATATTTATTTGCTTATAGTCAACATGGAAAGGTTTATTCAGGAGTTCATTTTTTTTCAGTAGGGACTGTTCGAGAATTTTCTTTATTAATATTACATTGAGTTCCTTTAAATATTTTAATTTTAAAAAGAAGTTTTTGTATATTATGAATTTATTTAAATAGTTTAAAAAAAATATTGATTTGTGGTGTCAATGATATGATTATTTCATTTTAGTTCATGAATAGTTTAGTTAATTATTGTAAAACAAGTTTTTATTTTTTGATCTTTATTAGTATTAGTTTATTTTTAATAAGAATAAAGTTTATTTTAAGAGATTTAGTTTATTTTATTGAGTGAGAGGTATTGTCTTTGCAGTCTATATCAATTGTTATAACTTTTTTATTTGATTGAATGAGATTAATATTTATATCTTTTGTTTTGTTAATTTCTTCTTTAGTTATTTTTTATAGTAATCAATATATAGAAGAAGATTATAATATTAATCGATTTATTTTATTAGTTTTAATGTTTGTTATATCTATAATATTATTAATTATTAGTCCAAATTTAATTAGAATTTTATTAGGATGAGATGGGTTAGGGCTGGTTTCTTATTGTCTAGTAATTTATTTTCAAAATGTGAAGTCTTATAATGCTGGGATATTAACTGCTTTATCTAATCGGGTTGGAGATGTGGCTTTATTATTAGCAATTGCTTGAATATTAAATTATGGAAGTTGAAATTATATTTTTTATTTAGACAGATTGTCTACTAAG